TCAAAGAAAAAGGGGGGATATGGCGAAATTGGTAGACGCTACGGACTTAATTAGATTGAGCCTTGGTATGGAAACTTACCAAGTGAAAACTTTCAAATTCAGAGAAACCCTGGAATTCACAATGGGCAATCCTGAGCCAAATCCTGCTTTCTGAAAACAAAGAAAAGTTCAGAAAGCGAGAATAAAAAAAAGGATAGGTGCAGAGACTCAATGGAAGTTGTTCTAACAAATGGAGTTGACGACATTTCCTTTCGCAGTAGGAAAGGAATCCTTCTATCTAAATTCAAGAAAGGATCAAGGATAAACATATATATATGTTTATATATATATATGTACTGAATGTACTGAAATACTATTTCAATTGATTAATGAAGACTCCAAACTTCTATTTGTAAATATTTTTTTCTATCACAAATGAAAGATGTGAATCAAATCTATTACAAGTTGAAGAAAAAATGGAATATTCATTGATCAAATCATTCACTCCATCATAGTCTGATGGATCTTTTGAAGATTAATCAGACGAGAATAAAGATAGAGTCCCATTCTACATGTCAATACCGACACCAATGAAATTTTTAGTAAGAGGAAAATCCGTCGACTTTAGAAATCGTGAGGGTTCAAGTCCCTCTATCCCCAAAAGTCCATTTAATTCTCTAATTATTTATCCTATATCCTCTTTTTTAAAATTCGTTAAAATTCGTTATGTGTCTTATTCAGTCTATTCTTTCACAAAAGGATCCGAGTGGAATTTTTCTTTTTCTTATCAGAATCATAAGTCTTGTTGGAATTTGTAGTTGAATATATATGACACACGTAGAATTTTTTGTTTATATGATAAACATAGAAATGAACATCTTATCTTTGAGCAAGGAATCCTCATATGAATAATTAACAATACATAATTATTACTACTACTGAAACTGACAAAGTCTTATTTTTTTTTTCTTTTTTTATTTAGTTGACATAGACTCAAGTAATTTCTTAAAATTAGGATGATGCGTCAAGAATGGTCGGGATAGCTCAGCTGGTAGAGCAGAGGACTGAAAATCCTCGTGTCACCAGTTCAAATCTGGTTCCCGGCACATGATTCATTTGTATGAGTATCTATTCCCATATTCATTTAAATGAATATGGGAATAGATACATATTTCTTAGTGGTCTAGATCATCATACATATTTATCTAGGTGTCCGGAGATATGCTCTTTCTAGATTAATAAAGAATAGATGTATATTCTATGTATATGATGTATATTCTATGTATATAAAGTATGTAAATGAATGATTCGATTTTGTTTCGCTTTTTTCTGTTCTCCAAAAAGAATGTTTATATTTCAATAATATTCAAATGGTTAAATTAGTTGGTTGAAAGACCAACCAGTTTTATCTAAGGGAGTTCATAGGTGGGAATAGTCAAAATTCATCTCAGATACATTACAAATAGAATCCGGCCCATTTCTTTGTATTTTCTTTGGTATTTCTATTTTCTTCATTTCTTTGATCGTACTTTTTCTTTTTCGTAGCCAGTCAGATATATAATTGATGTTGATGTGCATCTTACATAGTTAATGATGCAAAACTTTTTCAGTTCATCCTATTGGCTCATCCGAAATAAGTATCGTTCCAATTTTAGAATTTCTATGAATCCTACATTATTGTCTTATTTATGAATTTTTTTATTTATCCCATCCATAATAAGATATGAATGAGACCTCAATTATTCTGTCTGGTTTAACTTCAATTACTTTGTCTAATCTATAAGAGAGAATGTACAGATATTCCTTGAATATCTAGGGTTGTAGAAGTGCGGATTACTTTCTTAGTTTTATCATTTAGTGAGCATCTTGTATTTCATAAAAATTGGGGGCGATATAATCTTTACGCAAAGGCCATCCTATCCAACTTTCGGGCATTAAAATACGTTTCAGACGCGGATGATTATCATAAGAGATTCCTAACATATCATAAGATTCCCTTTCTTGAAAATCCGCACTTTTCCAAACCCAGAAAATAGAAGGAATTCTGGGATTTTTCCTTGGGGCAAATACTTTTATGCATACCTCTTCTGGTTGATCTAGACTATACTCTATTCTTGTAAGATGATACACACTAGCTAACAGTCCTCCTGGTGCTACGTCATAGGCACATTGAGAACGTAGATAATTGTAACCATATACATATAAAATGACAGCAATCGAATGCCAATCCTCGGGCTTTATTTGTAAAGTCTCTATTCCTTGGTAATCGAAACCCAAAGATCTATGAACTATTCCATGTTTGACTAGCCAAGCAGACAAATTACCCTGCATTTTTGACTTCTCCTGCATTTTTTTGTAGAAGTTTGGTATTTTGTATAAGTATTTACCATTTATTTACATTACGATGAAATTTTTGAAGATTGACTTGCTATTTTTTATTGTATTTTGTACAAAAGGATCCTGTCTAATTCACTATTTCGTTCGTGGGAGGATACTGAACTTTTTTATATTTGAAAAATGT